GTATGGGTTTTATTTACCTTAGTGCTTTGGTGTAGTTTATGCTCTTCTATAATTCAATAGAATCGAACTATTGAAACTATAAACTTCAACCCTCTAGTTATTGATAGAACTATAAAAAATTTCTTTATTTTTTTTCATAAAAGATTTATCATTTATATTATTTCCTAAAAGTTAAAAACTGTATTTTACCAATGAACAAAAAATAAGACCCCTTTTTTATTATTTATTTATTACTCAAAACTTGCACATTAATTCGGACAAAAAATTCCAGTCTTTTGTCGGTTGGGTTGAAAGAGACATATAAATGGGAAATTTATATATTCTAATAGATTAATTCAGAGAAATTCAGATAAATAAGAAGTCAGAAAGTTACACAAAAAATTTTCAAAATAAATGAATAAATTAATTTCAACGATGTATTAATTTTAACTAAAGATCTCTTTTTTACCCTTCTTCAATATATAATATATATATTCATATTTATAATTTATATATATATATAGAAAAACGTCGATTATTGTAATTGTGACAAACAGGTTGATGGGGAAAAAAGACTCCCCCATCTCCCAAACAAGAAAATATACTAACAAGGGCTCAAGTTTTGTATCTTGTCTTTATTCTTTTTTCAAATTTTTATAATTTACTAACCCCTAAACCGAAGAATTATTATTATACATATATACATATCCTAATAGCGAAGCGAGTTCTAGTTCATATTGATTAGCCACAAACAATAGGTTTATTGATTTCCTATTAAGAATGAAATGGGCCTATTTTTCTATTCGGATTATTCCAATGTTTTATTTTATGACTTTTTTTGTCGCACAAAAAAACTTTTTGAGTTTCCGGTAGAAAGAGATTTACCTAATGACAACGCTTTTAAGGCTGCCCAATATCCCTTCCCTTTCCAAATATTTTTACGAATACGCTTTTTTGATATAGAAGTACGTTTTTTTGGAACTGCCATTTAAAAATTAAGAGGTTACTCGTTGTTATAGTTGGATGTGAAAGACATCTATTGGTCAAAACGAATATATTCATTATCTAGTTATTTTCTAGAGAATAATTAGATAATATAATATATATTATCTAGAGAAAACAAAAAAAAAATATATATATAGATAAAAAATGTGCGAAAATAGTACAAAATCTTACTAGAAATTTTTTTCTACATAAAATAGGCCGAAGGATTTAAGAACCCTTTAAGAACCCATTGCCTAATGAAAAGCCTAATGAAAACTTTAATTTTTTCTATTAATTGGTCAAACTTGAGTAAAGAATACTTCGAAATTCCATTTTAAAATTTGAATCAAACTAGTAATTAAAGTAATGAATCTGTTAAAAGATACACGTTTTGTTAAAAAAATCTTCGTTATTTTTTTATTAAATTTGATTTTATTTTACCCCCTTTTTTGATAAATATAAATGATAAATATAAAAATAAATCTTATACTTATATAAAATATAAAATGTTAGATATTATAGCGTTTACTATAAATGTTTTTTTATTGAAACGGAAACTAATCAATCAGTTTCATACTGAAACTAGTTAATGATTTGGAACAAACTGACTAAAAAGCGAGATTTGTACAAAAATTGTACCTTAGTTAATCCTATGATTCATATCGATTCATATCAGATTTCTTTTTAGTGTAATTTTTTATCATTACTTTATGAATATAAAGTGATTTAATAATAATGAAATTTTTTATTTTCGTTATTTTAAGAAAAAAATCAAAATCTTAGTTAATAACTAAATTCGCTTTTTATGAGCAAGTAGGTCATATCATTTGCCCAATTGTAACTTCTTTATTTTAATATTTAATTTGGAAAGACCCAGATAATATATAAAATTCGAAAAATATCTTTAAGTTAGTATTAAGTTAGTACATCTCTTGATTTTTTTATTGACCCCTTTTGTTTTGAAATTGAAAGGGGGTAGGATCCGGTAAATCGGAAACAATCAATTAAGAATAAAAAACTTTTTTATGGAACAGACATATCAATATTCGTGGATAATACCCTTCCTTCCACTTCCAGTTCCTATGTTAATAGGAGTGGGACTTCTTCTTTTTCCGTCGGCAACAAAAAGTCTTCGCCGTATGTGGGCTTTTCAAAGTGTTTTTTTGTTAAATATAGTCATGATTTTTTCGATCAATCTGTTTATTCATCAAATAAATGGCAGTTCTATCTATCAATATGTATGGTCTTGGATCATTAATAATGATTTTTCTTTAGAATTCGGTTACTTGATCGACCCGCTTACTTCTATTATGTCAATATTAATCACTACTATTGGAATTATGGTTCTTATTTATAGTGATAATTATATGTCGTATGATCAAGGATATTTGAGATTTTTTGCTTATATGAGTTTTTTCAGTACTTCTATGTTAGGATTAGTTACTAGTTCTAATTTGATACAAATTTATATTTTTTGGGAATTGGTAGGAATGTGTTCATATCTATTAATAGGGTTTTGGTTCACACGGCCTGTTGCTGCAAATGCTTGCCAAAAGGCATTTGTAACTAATCGTGTTGGGGATTTTGGTTTATTATTAGGAATTTTAGGTTTTTATTGGATAACAGGGAGTTTCGAATTTCGAGATTTATTCAAAATATTCAATAACTTGATTTCTAATAATCATAATGAAGTCAATTTTTTATTTGTTACTTTCTGTGCCGTTCTATTATTTTCCGGTGCGGTTGCTAAATCTGCACAATTTCCCCTTCATGTATGGTTACCGGATGCCATGGAGGGGCCTACTCCTATTTCGGCTCTTATACATGCTGCTACTATGGTAGCTGCGGGCATTTTTCTTGTAGCTCGGCTTATTCCTCTTTTCATAGTCATCCCTCACATAATGAATTTCATCTCTTTGGTAGGAGTAATAACAATATTATTCGGGGCTACTTTTGCCCTTGCTCAAAAAGACATTAAGAGAGGTTTAGCCTATTCCACAATGTCTCAATTGGGTTATATGATGTTAGCTCTAGGTATGGGGTCTTATCGAAGTGCTTTATTTCATTTGATTACTCATGCTTATTCGAAAGCATTATTATTTTTAGGATCCGGATCCGTTATTCATTCAATGGAAACTCTTGTTGGATATTCTCCAAATAAAAGTCAGAATATGGTTTATATGGGGGGTTTAACAAAACATATCCCAATTACCAAAACCGCTTTTTTATTAGGTACACTTTCTCTTTGTGGTATTCCGCCTCTTGCTTGTTTTTGGTCCAAAGATGAAATTCTTAATGATACTTGGTTGTATTCACCAATTTTCGCAATAATAGCTTGGTTTACAGCGGGATTAACCGCATTTTATATGTTTCGAATCTATTTACTTACTTTTGAAGGACATTTAAACGTTCATTTTCAAAATTATAGTGGCAAAAAGAATACTCCCTTATATTCAATATCTCTATGGGGTAAAGAAGATTCAAAAAGAATTAACAAAAATTTTCGTTTATTAACGTTATTAACAATGAAAAATCATGATATTTTTTCTTTTTTTTCAAAAAAAACGTATCTAATTGATCAGAATTCAAGAAACATAACACAACCTTTTATTACTATTACCCATTTTGGAAATAAGAAGTTTTTTTTTTATCCTTATGAATCGGATAATACTATGTTATTTCCTATACTTGTATTGGTTCTATTTACGTTGTTCGTTGGATCCCTAGGAATTCCTTTCAACCAAGAAGGATTTTATTTGGACATATTATCAAAATGGTTAACTCCGTCTATAAACCTTTTACATCAAAATTTGAATAATTCAATAGATTGGTATGAATTTTTGAAAGATGCTATTTTTTCAGTTAGTATAGCTCTTTTTGGAATATTTATAGCCTTCTTTTTATATAAACCTGTTTATTCATCTTTACAAAATTGGGACTTAATTAACTCTTTTGTTAAAACAGGTCCTAAAAGAATTCTTTTGGACAAAATAATAAATGGTATATATGATTGGTCATATAATCGTGGTTACATAGATGCTTTTTATGCAAGATTCCTTATTGGGGGAATAAGAGGATTGGCCAAGTTAACTTCTTTTTTTGATAGACAAGTAATTGATGGAATTACTAATGGAGTTGGTGTTTTGAGTTTCTTTGTAGGCGAAGGTATCAAATCTGCAGGTAGTGGGCGCATCTCTTCTTATCTTTTCTTGTATTTCTTTTTTGTAGCAATCCTTTGTTTAGTAGGCCTATAAATTATTACATGATCCCTTTTTCTTGAACGTATATGATAATCCAACGGTAGGCCTTCATGAGCTGCGCCCGACAGGAATTCCAATTCGGTAATAAGTTTGTATGACCATCTAGGGACTTTTTTACTGATTTCTTTTATTACAAATTTTTGTTTTGTTTTTTGACCATTAGGGCTAGTTAGAATTGTATTCAATAAAAATTTGTAAAATTTGGCTCTTTTTTCTGAACCAATCCTTCCTTGTTCTTTTTCTGAAAATAAAGAGAGGCCCTTCCAATTTAAACTCGATCCCGATTCTCTATCGAATTTACTGATTAAAGTAAATAAATGACGATTTTCCGTTGAAAAAGTTTTTTTATCAAATAGGTCTATTTTCTGTTCAACCTCTTGGTAATCAGTATCAGGAAGAAGGAGACTATGAATCTTATTAATTTCCATTGTCTCTATGAAATTTTCTAACGAAATTTTATTTATGATTGAAGGTGAAATTTTTTTTTTGATTGTTCCCCGATATAACCCATTCAAAATGGGATCATACATTTTAGGCAAGTAATATTTTATAGTCTTATCATTACACAATCTAGTACTTTTTTCGAGTATATCTAGAGAAAAAAATCCCGTATCTAGAGCCTCAATTCTATTTAAAAACTCGTTGTTTAAGTTGTTATTTTTGTGTTGGTTAGTATAAACCCAATGATTGTACAGTTCATCCGAAGAGAGTTTTTCTAGTGTGGGCAGGGACATCCTTCTTTGTATCATTTCTCCAAAAGTTGACAAGCTAGGCGGA